CTAGGGAAAGATAGAACTCAACTTCACACTGGTTAGCAAAACCCTAGAGCTTCCCTGCTTCGGTAGAACCTTCTACTTTACCAAGTCAAAAGTTTAAGCTGGGACACCACGTCGATTAACTTTGCGTTCCGCCATCACATATTCCACTTCCTTCGACAAGGAAGTCGTCATCCTTTCCGGTGGCCTCTTGGGAACGCCTCTTGTAGGGTCTTCCATGTCTGGATGGTATGTCTTTAGACACCCCACATGGAAGACAGGGTGGATCTTTAGCTTGGAAAGAAGCTGAAGTTTTTAGGCAACTTGTCCTACTTTCTCTATGATGGGGAATGTCCCCTCATACTTGCGGCTGACACCCTTACTAAAAAAGAAGGAAAGATTTTTTGCAATAGTGGATTTTTTTTTTCTCATCCTTCCGCTTGGAAATTCAGTTTCATGATTGAGTTTCCCCTTTCTTCTACAGATGCTGGGGGTCCAGCCCTCATAGGAAATTGCCTATGAGATCGCATTCCATCGGTTTTTTAAGATTGGAGGGCTCCCTCTAGTGCTAAATAAAAAAGATCTTTGAGCAAGGGCTAGCTTTTCAACAGGCGAAGAAAGGCCTCACCAAACACTTCATGCCCAAAGGAAGAAGCAAATGAGCAATCGAGCCACGAGGAAACGAATAGTGATGCAAGTCTTCATCAAAGCTCACACGCTAAGTTTGGAACCCTTACCCTTTCCTGCGAAAACCAAAGCATCAAAGACATCGGCCACCTAGTAAAAAACCGACAGTCGATGAAGAAAAATGCTTCAATTATGGACATCCCAGTGGGCCCCCTCACATCAGGTTTTCGAGAAAGAAGAAATAAGAATTGCTTTTAACTTCCTATCGGCCCTCTTCTCTGTTCTAGGTCCTTTCCTCACTGAGGACCATGGGCCAATAACTTCAGATACAAAGCATGATTTTTCCAAGACGTGCAAGGCGCCCCCCAGCCTTCCAACGGGAAAGACTTCAACATAAAAGTAAATTTCCGTTCTTCCTGTTCCCGCGGCAGACGTATGCTCGGTTGAAGCTGGATTTAGAAAGGATCAGCAGCGGTGCATATATGATATTTTAAGGACAAGAAATAGTGGACTAGACTATTCCTTATGTAGATGTAGTGGATAAGCTCTCCGTGTTGGGATAGGCGTTCGGATTTCCACAGCTATTCTAAGAGCGTGCTGAATCCAACCGTTGCGCGTTCCCCCTTTGGCTAAACCACCACTTCAGGCTAACCCTTTTGCCTGGCTGGCACTTACTCAAGTTAGAGTTTTGCGCTCTCTCAAAACGCCTGCACGCCTGCGAGTGTTCTCCCCGGTCCTACAAATTGAGCTTCCGAAAGGGGTGCTTGCTGGAGCAGCTCAACGAGATGTGGGTTCAATTCCCGCTATGCCTCATCCTAGTAGGTGTCTGCGCCATTGGGCCAGCTAAACTTGCTCTGATCTAGTGTGCGTCCGCTCCTGTTCGGGCTCACTCAGCAGAAAGCTAACTCTCTTCTCCTGCTTTAGCTTGAGCCCACCCGGACAGACTCTGGCATGACACCCGTCACCATACATAGGTAATAGCATGTCCCAATGCTATCTTCCTCGAAGTTGCTGCTCAATATGATCTTGTTTTTGGGGGGAGGATCCACTAAATGGACCAACGGAGCACTGTCGGGTCGATAGCCCTTGATCCGAGATCTCTTTTTAACAAAAAAGAGTTGGATTTGCCAGCCTTAGCCGAAGAAGACTGTTCGTATAGTAGTAGGTTTGAGAACCGGTTCAAACCATCTCATAGGTCGTCCTCAGTACAAAAGGTCAATTCAATGCTCAAGTCAAAGGGGGGAGGGTCAATTTTTCTATTGATCGAGAAAGCTTGGGCGGGCCCCCAACCATTAGCACATTCTAAGATTCAGATGACTAATTGGTTGGGAATCATGAATTATCACGTCTTGACGGTCAGTACAGAATCTTGCTCTACCCATTTTTATTCTTTCCCTTTATTAGTAAGTAGTCAGGGAGCTAGACGAAGATCGACGAGTTGTCTGCTTTGTGATTTGCAAACGGGTTTACCGTCATCCCTGAACAATTTGGCTGGAGTTTCAGAGGGAGAAATAATCCGCTCATGATGCGTGGAAAGTAGGGGAAGAGTCTGATTCAAAAGCGTCTGTGATAGATCACGTCGAACTGAAGCACTTAAGAAAGAAGCTGATAACTTTTGGTTTATTTGATACTTATTCTGACACGGTTCATAAGGTCACAGCACAGACATAACCCGGAAATGCCCTACCACTATGGCTCCCCCTTTTCTTTCATACGCTCGTCCTTCAGAAATACAGGGGAAAGATGACTTCTGTAATGAAGGATCTAGACTTAGATGGGACCAAGCAGAGACAATTCTATACGAAGAAGATCGGTCCACTTACAAAAATACCTGAACGAGAAGGGATCAGTGCTGTCAACTATGCTCGTTATCAGAATGGTTATACCATGGAAAGATTGGGGACCATCTTTCAAAAATGAACCCGGACGCATTTCTTGCGTGGCCGAACCCATAGATCTTGATGTATGCCTATCTTTTACTTGGACTACAAAAATGCATTCTTCGAGATCCCCACGGAGCGGTATTCAAATTAAGACTACAATCATACAGATTCGATACATGCTTCAATATTGGACCAGTCCTTGAATAGTTCAAAATGATGTGGTGGCCAAGATATGGACCGCTTAAAGAAAGGATGCCTCTCATCAATTTAGTCCATTATGGTTTTCTTTACCATTCCGGACTACTAAATTCAGTTCTAGCAGTTGCCATCTCACGAAATTGGCCCATTCGCCAACTTGACGTGAAAAATGCCTTCCTCCATGGTCTTTGACTTTAAGAGGTATACATGCAACAACCTCCTGGATTTGTTGATCCTTCTAAGCCTACTCATCTTTGTCGCTTTCATAAGGCCATTGTTGGTCTTCGTCAAGCACAATTGGCATGCTTTCAACGGTTCAGTACCTATCTTCTCCAAAGTGGCTTTCGTCAGAGTGTTGCGGATACCTCCATCTATCTTTCTTCACCATTCCTCTACTGGCTGTATCGTCCTTTTGCTTTATGTTGACGACATCATCTTAACTGGTGACAACGGATCTCTTCTCACTCAATTTATTCACCGTCTCAGTAAATATTTTGCCATGAAGGACTTGGGTTATCTCAATGACTTCCTTGGCATTGAAGCTCAGCGTGACTCCTCTGGCCTTCTTCTGTCACAAACCAAATATGCTTTAGATTGATTCCGCCGGACCAACATGCTTGGTTGCAAACCTTGTGCTACACAAATTGCTTCCGGTTCTAAACTTTCAGCTTTGGATGGTACACCTCCCTCTGATCCTCAGGCCTATCGGAGTACTGTTGGTGCTCTCCAATATATCACTCTCACTCGACCGGACCTCCGCTATGCTGTTAATCATGCCTGCCAGTTTATGGCCAATCCCATCACTGTTCATGATCAGTGTCTTAAACGCATTTTAAGGTATTTGAAAGGCACTCTCCATTATATTATGGTCTTAGATTTCCTCATCGCCCTATCTCAACACTTTTTTTTGTTACTCTTATGCGGGGCTGGTTGTCCAACAATTCGTCGCTCAACCACTGGATTCTGCATTTACTTTGGTGACAATCTAATTTCTTGGGGCTCTAAAAAGAAACCAACAGTTGCCCGCGCTAGTGCAGAAGCTGAATACAAAGCGTTAGCTATCACTGCTTCTGAAATTTGATGGCTCTCCTACTTGCTAAAGGATTTACATGTGTCAATTCCTCACCCATTCCTTCTCTTTTGTGACAACTCTTCATACTCTGCTTCCACCTTATTCCTTTCAAGGTTGCACCTTGTCGTAAGTTCTCGCCGTCTCCATTGCGTGCTTCTTCAGTATCTCCTCAGGAAGCAGCAAGAGGACGCGGCAAACTAGAAGATTAAGATGGCACCGCAACTAGCCTAGCTTTTACTTTCTTTCAAATCAGAATGTTCTCCTGCTCGAAGAATGTGTTCCTACCACAATAGTAGTTGAAGAAAGGGCTAAAGGTGGGCTCGGGGAAGGAAGAAAATGAATTTCGAAATCCCGAAAAGGAGGAATAATCCCTTTTCTGTCTTTTTGTATCCGTAGTGGAATAAGCCTTGGCATCAGCATCAGCATAACTATCTCCATCCGAAACATCAGAATCCTCGTCAGCAGACGAATCCGTAGAAAGAGCTGCCACTTAATAATTTGCCGAACCAACAAACTTTTACAAAAAAGTGCAAACTAGGGTGATCGTAGATCAGGGGAAGGTTTAGAATCCTATGGGAAAAGATAGGTAAGCAAAAGTGACTAAAGGCTACCAAGACTTTAGAGGCCACTCATAATTACTGAAACACCACCCAGAACGAAATGCGCCGTCAATGAAGTCGGTCAGTCAAGCCTGATCTTCGACCACACCCTTAACACTAATCTAGAAGCATTGATACACGAAACCCGGAATTATGAGCTTCGGCAACAGGATCCAGACCCCTTCCGAGAAGCTAGAAAAGCATCTGATGGTAAAGTGGAAGCTAAAGGATATAGGGCTACCACCCTCTAAATAAAGATCTAGATACAGAGTCGAAGAAAAGGTAGGGTGTTTCGTTTTGGAAATAAACAACTCGGAAAGCTTGATCTGTGACGTCGCATAGCTCTTTAGGAAGGCAGTAAGAACAAGATTCCATAGAGAAGCGCCATCAAAAACAGAAGCCAGCCAGTTCCAGCAGAGTCAAAGTCAAATAAGAAGGGCCTTGAGCCCGGTACTCCTTCTTCAAGCTATCACGCCCATCCAAGCCTATTGCTTCTGTAACAGCAAAAAGAAAAGACTGACCGCTACTACTACTTTCACTACTACAGCTAGGGGCTCTTCCACTCAGATTCTTTCCTTCGCTTTAGGGAAGGTTGAAAGTGAAGCCGAACGAAGGAGAGTTAAGTTAATTGCTCATTCCCCGGCTACAGAGCATGCCACTATGCTTGATACATGCAATTGCTTTCCTTGGCACTGTAGTTAGTGACTTGTCTCCGCTCGCCCTCGATCAAACTATCAATTGAATAAGAGAAGAAAGCTCAAGATTCACCGTTTTCGAGCTCCCCCCTTTTTCCTCAATTCGTAGATAGAGAATCGGATTCTTATCCATGGCAAGTGGCATCGTATAATAATATAACGGCTGCTTTGAGGAGCTTTCTCTCTAACCTCTTTCATGAAATTACATGTCCCGAAGTTGACTGTCGAAATCCATTGTGACTCTGGAGGTGATAAGGGGAGCTACGCTTTGTCATTTCCGGTATGTTAAGTCTACTAGCTTGCTGGTAGGCGTCAGCGGTAGGTAACTTTCTGTATGTGTTCCAGAGCATCATAGGCTTTCAAAAAAAATCTTGTGGAATCCGTGAAACTTAAGTATGGAGGTGGGAATCGTCCCGCTCGCACGTGCGGCTGCAAAGATCCGATCCCCGCTGGAACTCGACCAATCCCAATAGCTGTTGCGACAAAACAGCACTTTTCTTCCCCTCCAACCGTGAGTCCGGACTGTCGCCGCGAAGTTGAGTGAACTTAATCGTAAGTCTCTTAGTGCAACTCAACTCTTCTCCGAATGGCTGAATGCCGGGTTTGAATTCCTCCCTTCTAGTTACCGCCCCGTGGGTTCCTTCACTTCAAACCAGACTTTTTTATATTTGAAGATATAAATTATATTCTTTGTGGCAGGTGGTATCATATATCATATATATAAAATAGAAAGGCTTCATTTAGGAGCGCTGTTTTCATCCAACTAGTTTTATCGTAAATAAGCGGTTAAAGAATGTTACGTCCAATTATTCCCATGTTTTTCCTTGGTCAACAACCAAGCAACTACATATATCTAAAAAAGTCTCTCTTTTTGTTTGGGGGGAGCAGAGCAGTCAAAGAATGAACCAAACCATCATGTTTAATGAACTTCTACAGGCCGTAGAACCCTTTTTAGAGGTCGTTCAAATCATGTCGAACGCGGGGCAAGAGGGGCTACCGCAGGTTCCCGGGAATCCACCCGTGGAAGGGACTTCTGTGGTCGAAGGCGAAGTCTCACAGAATGAGATTTGGGCAGCGTTGGAGTGGAAAGATCTTATTTCGTCTAAGGGGTGGAGGTCTATAGAAAAACACTTTGACCTCTGCGAAAGGAAGATAAAGGCCATTATAGAAGAAACTCTCTCTTTATATAAGCAAGGGAACCTTCCCCTTCAGATAGAGGAAGATGCCGATATTGGCAGAGGTATTGATGCCTACTTCGCCGATCTGAACCACTTCGAGTCTAATCAACAGCGGTTACAGCATATTAAGAGGGCCCAGGCCTGTATAGGAAATCCCAATAGTAAAATTTGGCGTGAGATCAAAGGTTTGATTGAGAGCTATAAGGTCTAAATATTCTTGATAATATTGAAGGTAGTAAGAGTTTACGGTGGGTGGGAAAGCAGGAGGGGACCCCTGTGGTTAGACTAACTAGCCTCTAAGGTTAGCGAGGTTCCTGCTATGGTGAAGTGAAAGATCTTTCACTATAGTGGGAAGAAGACAGGTGGGAACGAGCGGAGCGAGAGCAAAGCAAGTTCCAGTGGTGGGTTGTCTTCCTGGTCCCATTGAAATCTTTTTCATGGTATGGAACTCACTTCATACCTGCAACAGAGTCAAAGCTGCGGTAATACTGACTCTCCTGGTCAATAGGGCTATTCAAACCAATCCCCCCTTTCTGTTTGCAATTACCGCTGCAGAATAGTCATCCCTAAAAGAAGCAGTTTTCCAATTCAAATAGGTTGCTTTTAGAACAGGTTGTTCTCGAATAAGCTCTTTGAAAGATAACTGAATGCGTTTAGTCCCTTGGGGAAGGGTCTGCGCCCAGGGGCTCTTTTTAGCACTTTTGAGGAAGTGAAGACGAATAGTCGACTTTGTTGCCTGCTTGACTGCTTTCATCTCCTGATGTCAGAAAAGGTGTTCTATCTCATTCTTTTAGCTGCAAGGGAACCGTCAGGTTGTAGTGGTTGAAGTAGAGCCAAGCAGCGATGGACTAAGCGAGTCAAATAACGCTGGTGCGAACCATGTTGGATGACGGGTGAGGGTGAGAAAGAAGTCCTGCTCTACTGCCCTGTGTTAAGCAAAGTGAGTTTACTTCGTTTCAGGCCATGTTATTCAGTCTCATGGAACTAAACTCTTAGATGCAGCATGCAGCCGCCTCCATCCATCGGCACATCCGCCCCAGATGCACGCTTAGCCGCATTGTTCATCTTGAAAGGGAGCCGCGAGGTGCTGTCATGTCAAGCCCAAGGTTCGTTCTACTGCTGTAAAATTTCTGCCATTTACACGTCTTGGTGGGGGGTCTTCTTGCAACGATCTTCGTTTCTTCAGGAATGGTGCCGGTCAATTGGTGTATAGGCCATCTCGGTCCAGTTTAGAATTTACCTCTATTTTGAATCCCGCTTCCTTGTTAGCTGGGAACCCCCTCCTCTATGAAGCAGAGAATGATCGATCGAAGACTGAGAAGATAGAAGAAGATCTTTTAAGCATCGGTTGCGACATCGAATGAGACTTATCCAGGGAGCAAAGACTCCGGTTGTCTTTCGTCTTTGAAGAAGTCAAACGCAGCCTAGAAAGAGGCTACGAAGCGGTCGAGGGTTGAGTGAGGGCCAGTGGTTGCGTTGCGAATATTGAATTCCATGTGCTAGATATCCCTGCTTCTTTGAATCTGTTACTGGGTAGGCCATGTAACCATGCCTTTGGGTGCTCTTCCTTCTTCGTTACAACAAAAGATCAAGATGCCAAGAGATGGGGGAATTCTTACTATCCATGGAGATGCTGATAGGGAGACAGCTTTCTTCGAGGTGAAGGATGACAATGCAGGATTTAATCTAACCGGGTTCCAGTTTGTTAATGCTATAGAAAGGGTGCCCCTTTCTTTTTATCCTATGCAAATCATTACGTGGCTCATATAGAGATGGGACATTTCCCTGGACTTGGCTTGGGGAAGAAAGAGCAAGGGGTCACCAAACTTTGTGAATCACAAGGCAACTTATAGGCTGGGTTATGTTCCAACTGAAGAAGACAAGGCAGCCGAGGTAGATGGGCGAAAGAGAGAAGAGGGTTTGGCCCCATATCCCAAAACTCTCATTCAAAGGCGTAAATGGGTTTCTCATAATCAGCTCGAGGTGGGTTAGTTATCAGGATATCCTGAGTAGTTTATCCCCATTCTCTGAGCCTTTCGGATATCCTCCCTTTCTTCAATCTAGTTTATTTAAGCGGGCTATTCCCCGAAAATGCCATTCCTTTTTCGTTGGGGGTCACAATCTTCCTTATTTGGTCAATTCCTGCATAAAGGTAGGGCTGGGCAGTAGCTTTACCCGTTGTCAGAATCGAATGTAGCCTTTCATTTAAAAAGGCAAGGCCCCTAGCGATAGGGGAAAGAAGAGAGGGAATGCGGGCTTCTTTCACTCACTTGAGTTTTGTTTTGGAGAGAGCATTGTGGAGCAGCAAAAGGCATAAGGGGAGTCGGAATGGAATATCGTATGTAGTGTTGAATCCAATCTGAAGCTCTTTCGAACAAGCGAGGAACGAGTGACCACAAGCTCCGCTTAAGCGCTCGACATGCAGTTAGCTTAAAACATGTTCATCATGTGGTCGAGCGAAGCGCACCTCTGTGAAGCAGCCTAGCATCACTTTAGATAGGAGCAGAATGGATGACTTAAACTGAAAGTAAGTTCTCCGGATCGATATATCGTACGACGTAATGGAGATCTTGATCTAGATCCGGTGCTTCGCAGAATTCGGGACCTAACGATGTTCGGTTCGTCACATGAACTGAACGGTAATAGTCTATTACCCCTCTCACTTCGTTCGAGCTGAATTACATCCACCCTCTCACGGCCGAAGGCTCCGCAACACGTTGGAGAGCTTTTAGATCCCGCCCTAAAACGCCCATTCCCCTAGAGTTCCGAAGTGATTCTCATTCTCACCGCAGCCTTCTTAAGCCGAAAGAAAGCCGGGCAAGAATCTCATGGTAGTACGAAGGGGGAGCAGAATCGTATCTGGGAGTGGTTCTTCGGATCGATCACAGATTCTCGGCCCCGTCCTTTGGCTTCCACTCCAGTTGACCTCTCTTGTTTCCATCCCACCGTGAGAAGGTAGAGAGCAAAACCAACCCAGCAAACAACTATTACTATGCCCCTATTAGTAAAGCATGTACTTCTTGCAAGGCTTGCTGAGCTTCTTCATGTGACAGACATCGCAAAAGTAGTCCGTTGAACGATCGCCGATCGAGGGCATCGTAATAGTATACTATTTTTGAACCCTGATGGGTTTCGCAGTCGACCATTTGATAGCCCTGTTCCTGAATATACACAGAATAGGGCTTCGATGAGCCCTAGATGTAAAGGGGTTCTTGAACCCTTCTAAGCAATTAGAAGAGCGCGGAATTGGACCTCCCTCAAATAGATGGATCTGGGATTGATTGTGGAACCGAGCATAGAGAACCGGGGGCGGGCAGGAAGATAGGCTAGGCGGAGTAGTCGCTCTGGAGCAGGTTCTTCGACTGGATCAATGCATGTATGAACCCTAAAAAAATCCCGAAGGTCTAGTCTAGAAAAAACCCGGATTTTGTTGGGTTAGCTTTTTGGTAGGAAAGGCGGTCACAGGAAGAAATGCCCTACCAATGAATAGATTAGTCTACTAACGTCAACAATCTCTTTCTTCATATACGAGACCGTCTGCTTTTCTATCCTAAACTATAGATATGAAAGAAAAAAGAAAGATAGATATTCCCATGGTAGGAATAGGGCAGTTGCACTAAGGAAGAGAGCTAGGGATTTGATAAAGGTGATAGGACAGGGTTCCAAACCTGCCTTAGTCTCAAATAGGGCGCAAGCTAGGGACATTACTATATGAATGAGACTTCATCCTTATTACATTACAAGCGATACCTCAAATTCCAAAAATGCTCCTCTAGTCCCGAGCTTGGTAAATAAGGCCGTGGGAAATTTTTTTCTTCCGGCCTTTAAGTGATAGGGGGGAGTCACTCTTGCGTTCTCTCTCTTGGGTAGGTCAGTCTCGCTCTCTCTTGTCGGTAAGTCTATCTGTTATGGTATTGCTGTCGTGCCGTTCCAGTAGTGTTTGTTAATTTGTAGTTTTGAGGGGGGGAATGAAAAAAGGTAAATAAAGACCTTAGCCAAAAGCAAGGGATTCCCGGGGCCCGAACGAGAGCAGAGGCAGCAGGGCAGGTATTCTCAAAAAAGAAAGAAACGAAAACAGGCAGGGAGGTAAGAGCGAGTAAGACTAGGTTATAGCAAGACAACAGAGGTTAGATAGCTCTTACCGGAGGAAGAGGGTTCAGGTCACCCGTCCCCTTGACCCAGACACGAACTAATCCTTCTCTCTCTCGAATGTATGCCCGGTTTTCGTCGAATCTTTTTGATCACCTTCAAAAACAAACCGGAATTCCGTCTTGACATGATAAATAGTGATGCCCACCTGCAGAGCGTAGTCCTCCCTGCAGCCTTGAAGTAGACTATTTCTCGAGTCTGATCTTATCCCCAAAGCCTTTTTGCAAAAGGAGTAGGTAGCGAGATAGATGACTAAAAGCTGATGATCTTTGCCTCTTACTAGTAAAGGGAAAAGCCCTATATATCTTATTAGTCAAGCCTAAAGGCCCTTTACTAATATAATAGAAGGTAAGACCGGCTTTCGCGCAGCAGCTGCGCCCTTGCTTCTTGCCCATAGAGAGTTAGGATATTTTGTGAGCTCCTTCGCCTAGCGGAAACCTCCGCTTTTCGGCCGTAATCCCGTGCTTTACCAACGCATTCAATGGATTCCACCATGAACCGGGAGCGGGCGAAGACATGCAGCTTCCATTTTCGGGGTACACAGTCACGTGCTGAGCAAAGAGGTATATATCACACTCATTCACAAGCGCAAGGTGCGGCATCCGCCTGAACGGGGAGAGGATTTCCCTAAAACAAAGATAGGCGTGTCAGGAAACAATGTGAAGTCACCCCTATTTCGCTGTCCAGGGAGCTGTTGACTAATGACCTAAAAAATGCGTGACGTTTGGGAAGCATGAGCAACCCTTCGCGCACGAGATAGCAATGACAGGAGATTGACCGGTCGGGGTCGAGTGATCTCAGGGGTTTAGGGGTGCTTCTCCTGCTGCGACTACCTCTCTATTTTCAAAAGTATATAGAAATGGTAGGCACTGGGAGTGAGTGAACTACCCGGGGAGAAAGGGGCAACCTCTCTATAGAAGGGAAGGGAAAGGGTTATCCGCTCATAATGATTGTAGAGTCTCTCGGGGTTGGAGGTCTAATAGTAGTCACATCAAGTCCTCCCCCTCTTACTCAGAATAGCTAGCGAGAGGAATACTACTGATTATCTATGAAAGAAGGCTTTTAAGAATGAAAAAAATCTTATCTTAAGGATAGAGAGCCCCCCGCCTGCCTTTTCAGATACGAGTGAGTGAGCGCTTTTTCTGCTATGAATGAATGACCTCTCCATTTATTTTCAAGCTTGCTCTTCAAACCGGCCTATCGCTCTCCTCTATGAAAAGGTTCTTCCGTAATCACTCTCAATAAGACATCCATTCCCCTTTCAAATGAAAAGAGAACTAGACTTTTCTCTTCATCATTGAAATCCGCCATTCAATCGCAGTGCGGTGCTCTCAAAAAGCTCAATCCTCTAAGGCTGAAACGAATAGATCAGGAATTCGACCTGGGATCCGCCCGTTCCGATCCTTGCCTACTAAACAGTTGCACCCCCGGATATGTATGTTGGGAGAACCCCATGATCCTTCCGTGTGGAAGGGAAGGAAGAAAGAAGGCGAACACGAATACTAAAAAGCGGTTCATGGGGACCCCCAAAAAAGGGGATAGAGAGCGCGGAACGGGCTTTCCAAGCATAAAACAATCCCTACCTATACATTCCATGGCAACAGACAGAAGGCAGTTTTGTCGTTGTTCTTAACCCCAGGCACATTTCCGTTCCCAATAATCTCCATGAAAAGACTACCATGATTTCCGAACGAACCGAGGGAGAGTCGAGGCATGAAAAAACTTATCTATGATCTGCTTATTTCCAAGTACGTATCATCCGCTGCCTTATCCGCCGTCTCTGCGGCCGCCAAAAGCCTACCCTCTCTCGGATATTGAGTGGGTTGACCCGGGAAGAGATCCGGACGAACCTTCCAACAAGCAGAATAGAAGTTGACCATAAGGCCATCTCGGGCATGGGAAAGAAAGGCGGCGGACAACCGACTTAACTGGAGAGCCTAAACGGCATTGAGGATGAGTCCACCGGTCGACAAACGGCTTCTATCTACAGGTGCTTTCATTATGGATCGGTCGACTTGTCACGATTGATTGCTCACACACAATTAGGTTAGGCAGGCTTGGGGAGGTGATCTGAATCGCTATCGATACGATGCGGGGCTGATTTGCTGACCGTAACGAACTTGACTCTGCCCCTGAAAAAAAAGGGCGGGAAGACCTTTGACCTGGGCTGGGGAGGGATTGGGGTCGCTTTTCTTTAGGACTTTAGTCCGTAACAAGGCTCGAAGACCTCCGGCTGGATTTGAAATGGATCAGGTAGGGCATCCGTTTACGACGTGGGTGGGATTAGAAGTTTTCTCTATTTTCTTCAATGGTAGGAAATACGCATCAGCGGGGGTATATGGGAGGAAACCAGTCTGCAGTAATTCAAATTGCTCCTTCGGATCACTAAGTAAAATCTTGACTCACACATACCGCGGTGTATTGTTGTCAACTCACATAGTCGCACCTACCAGCAACAAGACGACTACTCCCTGCACGCCACTAAACGGCGCTATTTAACGCTTGGGTTCGCCCAATACAAGAACTACAGCCCAACCTAGCTTAAGGCTAAAGCCGTGGACTACACCCCCGTGAGAGCCCTCTATTTGACTAACATACTCCCTTTTGATCTCCCCCATACCTTCATATCAAAGCTGGGAATGATTGACTTTCGGATTAAAATAATAGCGCATAATGGCAGTACTCCTTCCCATTTCTTCTTTTATGATCTTATCTACTTGAAATGCTTACCTGTAAGTGCGGAGAAGGTACCCAGGGGACCAAACGAAAGGGCACTGAAAGGTCTTCAATTAAAGCTTCGCCAGTACTTGAAAGACTCGAAAGACCTACTTGATGAGTTTCCTTATGAGTGAGTTCGTAGGTGCCTTTAAGTCGAGTGTAGCGAAGGGATTCTCCTAAGAGAAGCTTTAGCCCTTGAACCTGAAACGACTTTTATGAGCTGTCTCAGTAGTGACCGACTTTATTTTATTAGCTGTATGATTAGTGGCTTAGCTGTTAGCTGTCTAAAAGCTACGGTAAATAAAATCCCTTTTGAAAATAAACCACTAATCCGCCTTAGGTACTCTTTTAAGTCCGTGTAAGGCGGAGGGAATGAAGGGACCTGCAGGAGGCTGAAAAGCCGTAGTGCGCTAGCGCTAGCGAGTTAGCGCAACAACTTAGTGTCTTGTTTTCTTCGCTGCTTTTTTTTTACATAAGGTCCGCAGGAAAGCGGTTGCTAAGGCTTGTAGCTTGCTTCTGTCCTTAGTCAATTTTGGACTGAAGCTGTTCTGACTGCCGTATCTTTTTTGAACCGAATACCTTCCTCTGTCATCTCTGGTCTGTCTCTTTTTGAGAGAAGATTTTCTACCCCGCCTGCCTATGAAGAACTTCAAGTCTATCGGGAAAGGATGTGGTGGTAACCCCTGCAGCTTTGTCTAGAACCGGGCGTCCAGCCGTGTAGGAAGACTCACCCTAGCCACTATAGCGACCCCACCCCCAACTCTAGCTGAGAAGCACCCTCCACCCACTTCCATTTTTCCGTGTGCCCAAAAGCCCGCCCGCCCGGTTTTTGAGACCCTTTCTGATTCCCTCACCCAATCTCATGAGAAGCAAGCCCAGCAGGCCCTGCCTTAACCTGTCCTCAGACAGCCAGCCCTCACCAGGCTGCTGGCATTGCTAAATGCTCCGCCACGAAGCAAGCTTTCCCGAATACGACAGATGCGGAAGTGGCTAAAGAAGTCGGAGGAAGAAAGTTGTTGGACAACTGTATACACGAGGGTACATTAGTATTCTGGGAATTGGCAACATTGAAAGAAAGGGTAAGGGGTAGGAATCAACTTTTTTAGGTGTTGCTCTACTAAAGTAGTCGGCCTAACCTTCGGTTCCCGTAACCAAGTTTTTCTTTCTCACTCCTTATGTACTTTTTTTTACTTCATCCATACTTTTTTACTTTTTCTGAAGTGTGGGGCAAACGGCGCCCTCTACTTCTACTTCTAACTAAAGGCGAACAGCCGGCATTGCAAGCAAATAGAAAGCCCCCGCCCGTTTGAGCCGGAAAGCGTACCGGCTGTTTGAGTCGCGAAAGGGCCGCTTGCTTAATATTATTTAGATATATAATAATAATAGATAGATAATATTATATTATATATCTATCTATAAACAAAAATAAAAAACGAAAATAAAGAAAATCATTTTTTTAAAAAATTCTTCATTCCTGGGAAGAGGAAGAAGCAGATAGGACAAAGGCCTTCTCTTTCCGTCCGCTCTTCCCGAAGTGAGCGAATTGCATGTAGAGATCCGTAGGGGCTTATAGTTTAATTGGTTGAAACGTACCGCTCATAACGGTGATATTGTAGGTTCGAGCCCTACTAAGCCTACCACCCCCTTCTCTTCACCTGATACAAGGCAGTCGAAGTACCCGCCACCCTGCAGATCTCAATCTAGCGACGGCATCTGGAACCACACTGCTGCCGCTGCCCTTCGGGCACGCCTCCTATGCTTATCACTCACCTACGCTCTTGCAGCATGCCCCCTTCGGGCAATACGGTGTAATACGCGAAGCAGCTGAGCCATAGCTCTTCGATCGCTATATTCTTGCGATAGCGAAGGCGTGGTTCATCCTCTAAGAGAGAGTAGATGCGAAGGTTCGGATCGAAGATCTTCGCGAGACAGCCCCGGGGCACCATAGCATGTCGGGAATAAGGGGGACATAGTGAACGTAACCACTCCCTTGGTTGGGGGCTGTGACTCCCCTATCCTTTCAATTTTTTGATTCCCAGGTCTTTTTTATTATCACTGTTGGAATATTTTTGTTGACGACTTGGTCAGGGCGGTTCACAATTTCTTTGCTGAAGGCGCTGTTAAGCCCTAAGTTTGAATTCCAATTTAATTGCCCTTATTCCGAAAGTCTAAAGTCCTTCCAATTTTCACCAATTCCGACCTACCTTTATTTATGGGATATTTGAAGGAGAGCTTTGTAACTTTTTCTATAAAATTCTCTCTAGCTCGAAGAATTAGTTTGATTCTCCCTATAAAAATAGTTAAGGAAAAAGGGGCGCTTTTGTTAAAGGACTCACTATTGTAGAGAAGATCTCCTTGGCTCACGAGGTGGCTTTAAGTGATAGGGGATTTTAACCTAAAGACAACATAGGAGGGAGGGGGGTCAAAAGAAAGTCAGGATATGGCAAAAGCATCTTTTTGGATCGAATGGGCTTTTGTGATAAATGGCGGAATTTGATACATGGATGTTTATGTAATGAAGACTTTGGAGTGCTTGTGGATGGTGTGCCACATGGGTACTTTCCAGCTTCTCGAGGGCTGCGACAAGGGTTCCAAACCTAGCCTGTTGATTTTAGCTGAAGAAGTGCTAAGCCGGGACTTGGTATCATTGAAAATGATAACATCTTACCATGCTTCGAGATCGTGCCCAGCACTCTCCTACTTTCTCTTTGATAACGATGTTCTAATATTATATAATAGCCATAAACGGAATCTTAAGAAGCAGAAAATCTTTCTGGAAAGAAGTAAGAAGCTGATTGTAATGTTGTAATGGCCAAAAGGTCAATTTCGATAAGAGCCAGTGCTTCCTCTCGAACAGAGCTCCTCGCAGAAATTCCAGATCATTGAAGAGGAATCAAAAAAAAATGGTAGTTTTCCTATCAAGTACCTGGATGTTTTCTTGTCCCTCAAGAGAATAAAGAGAGAACCTTCCTCTACTGGAGAAAATGAAAAAGAGAATCTCAGATTGGAAAAGAAAATTGTTGTCCTCCGGAGGTCGACTAAGGCTTATTAAACATGTTCTAGTCTTCCTATGCACATGTGAAAGTTTTTTCCTGAATTAGCCGGCCCACACTTCGGCTACTAATAATGGGATAAGACCTTACTACTATATAGGATATGTTACCCTCTCTCCAGTGAGTGCAGTGAAGGACTCTCGCCTCACCCGCCCGTTTGACTTATGGCATCATCGACTTGCTTTTCAATCAAAGCGATTTCATAACCATAAAGAAAGACCTCTCTTTCGGGATCAGTCCCGTCCCTAGATGTAGTAGTCAATCAGCGGGACATTCAAAGAAGCTATGCACCTTCACTGAATGTTAATGAAAGAAAGCCCTTTCATCCTAATCTCATCTACTGAAAAGGGGGCCGGGCGTAGCACGTTCTTTTTTGGGACACATAGGCTATTACAGACGCATCAAAAAAGACTTTTCGAAGCGCGGAATCCCAGAATGGAATCATTGCAGAAGAAAGGTATAACGCTTGGGAACCGGAACAGGATTAAGCCTTTAAGCATGCAGATGAGTGTTTGCTGTCAGCCCCAATCCTTCGGTTTCCGGATTGGAATAAGGAGTTCCATGTTCATACTGACGCATCACTCTATGCCATTGGATGTATGTTGGCGCAAGAAGGGCCGCTTGATCACTCCATCTACTTTTAAAGTATACGACTTTCCGCTTGGGAATTATACAACCACCGAACCTTCTTTATCATGATTCGACCCATACCTCAGACCCAAGATCGAGCACCAGAGCTGCTCATAACAACGTACCAAAAAGAAGAATGCGAGAAGTTCATATTCTCCAGATTCTACTATAAACCAGGTAGTGAGGATGAAAAAAAGCATAAGCTACCTCGTTCGTGCTCCCGTCTTTCCCGCTGCCATCTTCGGTGGATGCGCCCCTTCACTTAAAGGCGGATAGGGCACTGAGCCAACCTTTTAGATTGAATAAAGTTACTAAGCTAGTCACCTCACCTCTCTTTCTTACCCGCCCTTATTAGTAGTAGGCAACCTTTCTTTCTCGCCTTTCTTCCAGCTTTTTCCAGATAAAGGTCTAATAGAGTTGCGCTTTCTTAGTACATTGCCTTTCATTACCAATCTGTCGTTTTACAGCACGAAGTTACCTGATGTTCGCTACTACTAATAAGGGCGGAGAGATGTTAACCTTTCGCTATTAGTAAGCACTCCCCTAGTTTTGACCTAATGAGCTTTCTTTACGTTGAGTTAATTAACCCGGCGGGTTCGCCTAGATGCCTAGTAAAGAACGAGCTGGTGGGAAAGAGCTGGAGATCATGAAAAGCATTTCCACACAAGGAGGCAGGCGACCGGGAAGCTTTGCTTCTAGAATGCCGACTACATGGGAACAGA